GGCCCTGTGGTTAGGTATTGGAGCAACATTACCAATTGATAAATCTCTAACTTTAGGCCTTTTTTAATTAAATTTATTCGATTGTAAAATCAAAGACGTAGGTATCTAGGGAGTAGTCATTTCAAAATGAATTCTCCCTAGATACATATCTAATTAATTTAATTAATTAAAATGGGTTTGACTGGAAAATCGAAATTACGTTGAAGGTTTAAAATCCATTTCAACTTCAAATTGACTTTTTAGTAAATTTTTTTTTGAAATGCTTTTTCTATTTTTTTTCTAGAATGTCTAATATCTTTTTTACATCTTCTATGTGAAAATGTTCAATTTTGATAAGGTCTTCTTGACTGTTATTCAAAAGGTCCAATAATGTATGTATATTGTACTTTTTGAGACAATTATAGATTCTGGGAGGCAATTCTAATTGGTCAATAAAAATATATTGAAATGCTAGTTCTTTTTTTTTTTTTCTTAGGTTAACTAATCTATTATGAAAAGGAAAAAGGGGTAAAGTAACTTGATGTTGATTGTTCTCTAAATAAAACGTTTCTTCTTCTACATGTAGAAAAGGAATAAATAAATTAATCAAATTTCGGGAGGCTTCATGAAGTGCTTCTTTAGGAGTTAAACTTCCATTTGTCCATATTTCTAGAAAAAGAATCTCTTGTTTTTCATTCCCATTCCCATAAGAATGAATACTATGATTCGCGTTTTGAACAGGCATGAATACAGCATCTATAGGATAACTTCGGTCTTCAAAGTTATTTGACATTTTTAGACTATATCCGCGATTCCTCTCGATTTTTAATCCAATACACAAATCTATTGGTTCCGTTAAGGTAGCTATATGCTGTGTATTATCAATGATTTCCACAGAGGGCGGTAAAATTATGTCTCGAGCAGTTATATATCCGGGACCTTGGACACAAATAAGCGCGTTGCGCGTTCCATATAGATTACTTCTTAATACAATCTCGTTCAAATTCATTAAAATTTCATGTACTGATTCTTGAATACCTACTATGTTAGAATAGTCATGTGGTATGTTCTCAGATTTTGCACGTGTAATACATGTTCCTTCTATTTCGCCAAGTAAAGCTCTTCGCATCGCAATGCCTATTGTGTCGGCTTGACCTTTCATAAGTGGAGACAGAATAAAGCGTCCATAATAAAGACGCTTACTGTCTCTTCTTGATTCAACACACTTCCACTGTAGTGTCCGAGTAGATACTTTGACTTTCTCTCGAACCATAGTAATTTTATTTGATCAGATCATTGAATCGTTTATTTCTCTTGAAACCCTTTCAGCCTTTATTTAGTTCTATACACGTCTTTTTTTAGGGGGTCTACAACCATTATGTGGCATAGGGGTTACATCTCGTACGAAACTTAAAAGTATACCGCTTCTACGAATAGCTCGCAATGCTGCATCTCTTCCCAGTCCAGGGCCTTTTATCCTTACTTCAGCTCGTTGCATACCTTGATCCACTACTGCTCGAATAGCATTTCCTGCTGCGGTTTGAGCAGCAAAAGGTGTTCCTCTTCTTGTACCCCTGAATCCACAAGTACCCGCGGAGGACCAAGAAATCACCCGACCCCGTACATCTGTAACGGTCACAATGGTATTGTTGAAACTTGCTTGAACATGAATAACTCCCTTTGGTATTCTACGTACATTTTTACGTGAACCACTACGTGTATTTTTACGTGAACCAATTCTTAATATAGGTTTTGCCATATTTTTTTATTTCACAAGAAATATATGGATATATCCATTTCATGTCAAAACGGACCTTTTTTTTTTTTTGCCAGCTCCTTGGAAGTGCCTTTTCCTTTCCTTTATTTCCTTTAGTAAGATTATCCTTGTCTTTGTTTATGCCTCGGGTTGGAACAAATTACTATAATTCGCCCTCTCCTACGGATTAGTCGACACTTTTCACAAATTTTACGAACGGAAGCCCTTATTTTCATAGTTGTTATTCCTTAATTCTCTGAATATACTTATTATTGGACGAAAAAAAGGTTTCTTGATATTTTTGAATCTTGAATTGTATCTTCGTGAAAGGAATGTTTAAATTGAAAAAACCACTTACTCATTTGAATCCTTGTTATGGAGTCTAGAAAATGGCTGTCCCCCGATTAACTTATACCTAAGAACTTACTAAAATTTTTACCTTGGTCTCCTATAGGTATACCTATAAAAAAATATGTCGAATCCTTTCAGAAGCATGACCTAAAATCAAAAAAATATTTAGTATCTAAACAAAATCGAACCATGCCGGTCGGAAGTGATTCAGAAAGAAAACTTTCATTAATTCATTTTTTTCTTTAATTTCATTCGAGGTAAAACCTTCTAAACTTTTTTAGCAGGGGTGGTATTACGCAACCCCCTTTTTTTTCACAAATAGTAAGTTCCGGATATCCAATTTTGATATTAGAAGGATTACCATATATAACACAAAATTTCTCCGCCGATTCTTTTTCGTCGAGCTTCTCGGTCTGTCATTATACCTTGAGAAGTGGAAAGGATTACAATTCCTATTCCGCCTAAAATTCGTGGAATTCGTTGAGAGTTCGAATAGATTCGTAGACCCGGTCGACTTATTCTCTTTAAATTTAAAATAGTTTTATAGGATTCTTTCTTATTTCGTCTATGTCTTAGGGTTAAAATCAAAAAATATTGGTTGTTTTCGCGATGTTTCCTTACGTTTTCGATAAAACCCTCTCGTAAAAGTATTTTAACAATGCTTTCGGTGATGTTAGTCGATCCTATCCGAACCGTTCCTTTTCTATTCATGTCAGCATTTCGTATAGAGGTTATTATATCAGCAATAGTGTCTTTCCCCATGATAAGTTAAAATTCCTTATTGTTCTATAATTTTGATATAATCAACATGTTCTTTTTCTTTTATTTATATATAGATATAGACGAATTAGATATTAATATATGAATTAAATTATTAATATTTTATTATTAAGGGTATATGCGTGATACACAATCTATTAATTAATTTTATTTCAATACCATTTTTTAATCCTATTCGATACTAACTATCGATATTTAGGTCTTATAATACCTCAGGAGCTAATGAAACTATTTTAGTAAAGTTTAATTGTCTCAATTCCCGTGGGATCGCCCCAAAAACTCGAGTTCCTTTTGGATTTCCTTCTTGATCAATGACAACTGCAGCATTGTCATCATATCGTATTATCGTCCCATTGCTACGTTTCAGTTCTTTACAAGTACGTACAATTACAGCTCTGATCACTTCTGATCTTTCTAGAGGAGTATTTGGTATTGCTTCCTTGATTACAGCAACAATAACGTCACCAATATGAGCATATCGGCGATTACTAGCTCCTATTATTCGAATACACATCAATTCTCGAGCCCCGCTGTTGTCTGCTACATTCAAATAGGTTTGTGGTTGAATCATATCATTTTTTTGTATCTCTTCTTTTAATGTAAAGGACGAAGTAAAAAAATATTGTTTGTCAAAAAAAGAAAACTTATAATCTTTTTATCCTTTAAGAAATGTTATTTAGCTTTTTCATTCTATATTCCTATTCAGAAAAAATGAATTGGGTTTTTATAGGCATTTTTGATGCCGCTATTGAAATAGCTTTTCTGGCTATATTTTCGGGTACACCACCCATTTCATAAAGGATTTTACCTGGTTTAACCACAGCTACCCAATACTCTGGGGATCCTTTCCCAGAACCCATACGCGTTTCCGCGGGTCTTACTGTAACTGGTTTGTCTGGAAATATACGTACCCAAATTTTTCCACCACGTCGTACATTTCGTGTCATTGCTCGCCGCCCCGCTTCTATTTGTCTAGATGTGATCCAAGCGGGTTCAAGTGTTTGAAGAGCATATCTGCCAAAACAAATACGATTCCCACGAGAAGATATTCCTTTTAGTCTTCCTCGATGTTGTTTACGAAATCTGGTTCTTTTTGGGTTATAGTTGATGGGTTTTTTCTAAATTAGAAATTCCATCTCTACTACAGAACTGAACGTGAGAGTTTCTTCTCATCCAGCTCCTCGCGAATAAAAGCACTAAAAAAGCTTGTATTACGATATAGATGTAGTTAATGATTAATTCTATTAATCATGGTATCTTTTGAAATTTCATCTGCTCTCTTCTAAATTTGTGTATGTCTTTTTCGAAATTGAATCCAAGATGAATTCTATTTATATTTATTTAAAAATAACGTAATATCATCATCTCGAATGTAGTTTTTGTTAGAGTTAGAATATTCTAACAAATCCTTATTTTCTTTTATCTTTTTCATTTTTTTTTTTTTCGTATTTTATTACTTTTTTTTATTAAAAAAAAAAACAAATTTTTCGCTGGCGAATATTTACTCTTTCAATATCTATTTAAGTTTGATGTTTATCCCATCAGGTTTCAGAATAAAAATCAGAATAGATAATAAAGTTTCTGGTTTATTCCGCCATCCTGTCCAATGAATTACTAAGATTTGTTTTTCACTAGAATCTTCTATATTCATGGGTTCCGTCGTTCCCATCGCTTCTTGATTAATCATTAGGCCCGAATTCTACAATGGAGCTCTTACATGAAATTTTGAATTTCATTTTTTAATTTGTTTTTGAGTCAATTTTCTCAGTTTTTATTGGCTCAAGGCTCTTAATTTTTTGTTTTCGGAACAGATTTATCTAATTATTATGACTGAATCTGTATTCATGCTTTATTACATTGCTTTTCTTACAGTGACCTCATAGACTTTCCAAATTGGAATCATATATCATTAATATTCAATTTTTTCTCTCTTTCTTTCATCCTTCCATTTATCCGCATACTTTTCGATTACCTTTCATAACTTAATAATCATATTTCTTTATTCTTTTTTTTTTTTTATTCAGTTGCTACAATGATATGATCAGCCTATCATATCTTGACTTATTTTTTGGATCCAGATAATGCGAAGCAATGAGTTGCTTAGGTTATTTATTAATGCTATAGTTATTAGTTG